TAGATTCTTCTTGGTTGAGACCACACATAAAAATGACATTGCCAGAAATTGAGAAGGTAAAATTTCCATTTATACATCAAAAAGGACATCCCTTTTGAGGCTAGAATAGATTTGCCTTTATACCTAACAGAATGCGGGGAAGGGTCTTTGAAAAGCCATAAGATAACGCCAAAATCTTTATAAAAAAGTTTAACTAAATATTCTAATTTTACGTAGAAATAAATGCGTTCAAGAAACACTCTATAAGATGTTGATCGTAAATGAGAGGATTGGTTGCAAAGAAAAAAGAAAATGGATTCATATTCACATACCTGGAAATTATATAAGAACAAGAATAATCTTTGATTCCTTTTTAGAAAAATAGAAATGGATTTTTTTGGAATAAAAAGACTATTCCAATTATGATACTCATAAAGAAAGAATCGTAATAAATGCAAAGACGAGGCATCTTTCACCCAATACCGAAGTGTTTGAACTAAGATTTCCAGATGGGTGGGGTAAGGAATTAATATATCTAACACATAATTTAAATGTAAGAATTTGTCTTCTAAAAAAGGAAATATTGAATGAATTGATCGCAAATTATGAGATTTGACTATTTTTTGTTTCTCTAGAGAAGCTCTTAATAGTAGGGAAAATGGAATTTCCACAATGACTGCAAATCCTTCTGATATCATTTGCGAATAAAAATTGTGTTTGTGCCCCAAAAAATCATTTTGGTTAAAATTATTAACCGAAAGAATCAAATGCTTCTGGTGATACATTCGAATAATTAAACGTTTCACAATTAGTAAACTATATTTCCTATCGCATGAAGTTTCCAACAAAATGGATTTAGTTAAACCATGAACGTATGCAAACGAAAAAAGATATTCCTGAAAAATAAGTGGATAGAAAAAGTTATGTCGCCAAGAACCCTCTAGTTCTGTATAGTCTTGGAATTCGTCCATTTAAAATCAGTAAAAGTCAAAAGTAGGGGGTTTCTTGAGTTATCAAATGATACATAGTGCGATACAGTCAAAACAAAGTCTTTTTTTTTTTTTAAAAGATACCTCGGTAAATTCATGAGCAGACTCTCTATTTTTTTCCATCTAATTCGTTGTTTTTGGTATGTAAGAAATAACACAATACGATGGTTAGAAATCCTTTATTTTTACAACACAATCGCTCTTTTGATTTTGGAAAAAATATCTTTATCAATATACTGTTTCTTCTACACATTCATGCCCATTTCCATATGGAGAATGGAGACTCTAATAGTTAGGATTCACTAAAAAAAAAATCCACACGTGGGACAATCCTTTCCCGCATCAGGCACTAAAAATTTTTAACGTCTAATTAGATCGGGTAATCATTCAAATTACGAAGATAAGCTCGTGGCTCATTCTTTCCACAAAATTGGAACCCATAAGGCTAGGGTTCGATCCATTTATTCAATCGACCCAATTTTGAATTCATTGCATTTCTTTCCAAGAATTCAAATAAAGTTTTGTACCAATTTGATAAGAATGAAATATTCTAAGAATTCGCTATTGATACGACATGCTCTTTTTTCCATTCATTTCCTTTCAGGATCAGTCGTGGTCGTATAAATTCTACCGATAGTGTAGACGAATCCCTTGCTTCATCCAAATATGTAAAAGATCTTAGCCGCACTTAAAAGCCGAGTACTCTACCGTTGAGTTAGCAACCCCATAATAGCTATGTTATGTAGATACAATCGAGATCAACAAAATTGTATTGGAATCAAAACATTGAATTAGCAAGAAATCAAAACAAAGTTTTCGATTAGATTCCTGTTACAAACATAAAAACAAACACCAATACAACTACAACAGATTCGTAGATAAAAAATTGGATAAAATAGACAAGTAGTCTACATTTTTTAGATCCAAACATCTTATTTTGTATCAAAACAAATTCAACGAATCCTTGAATAAAAATATGGGACAGAAAACATAAAAAAACCATTTAATTTAATTTTTTTAGTTCACAATTTCATTATATTTGTTCAATACATTCTTGTCAATATGAATAAAAAAAATACAATTATTATTATTATATGATTAATCTAACACTACGCTAAATAAAATTTAAATTATGAAATCGAAATAAAAAAACAAAGAGAAAAAAATGATAGAGGAAAGCTTGTGTTGGATTGGCACAATACAGGACTAAAAAAGGGAAGAAAAAAAGGTCTACCAAATTACCTCATTATCTTTCGTTTTGCTATTTAATTATAATTAAATTTATTTTAGCGTATTTGAATTTTATTTAATAAAGAAATTTTTATTATTTATTCATTAATTGAACTTCGTTTGATTAAATTGAAATTCTTTAAAAACTTCCGCTCTCTTTAAAATATCATACACAGTTTCTGTAGGTTGAGCACCCTTTTTAATAAAATCTAGAATAGCAGGAACATTTAAATAAGTTTGATTTTTTATCGGATCATAAAAACCCACTTTCTTCAGATCTCTTCCCTCTCTTCGGGACCTAACATCAATTGCAACGATTCGATAGACGGCTCATTGGGATAGATTTAACCCCCCTCGGAAACGTATAAGAAGTTTTATCCTCGTACGGCTCGAGAAAAAGAATTTAAAGTTATTTAATGTATATATAAATTAGTTAGAATGACCAAAAATGAAAAAAATTCAACTAAGAATTAAGCCCTTTACTTTCCCCCCAAAAATCATTTGTATACTCATAACTCAAGTTGAATAACTTTCAAATAGCTCAAAAGAAAAAAATCTTTTAGCATTTTTCATTTATTGAGCAGTCTCAAATACCCTTTTGTTTTGTCTCATTTCGAATCGATTTGAATTGATCCAAATAAAATTGTTGCGACAATTAAAAAGAAAAGATATTTCCTTGTTACGGAAGCCTTTCATCTTGTTTTTTGAATCATTGGGTTTAGACATTACTTCGTTGATTTTTAATCCTTTCAAAAATGGAAGCAACATACCTTTTTGTTATTTATTTCCCTCAAAGAATCTAATCATATGAACAGCGGATTTCCGCACGATATATATAATTTAATAGATCAATAGACAAGGCTTTATCAAAACAAAATGTCCTTGGGGATTTTAAATTTGTTTGATTTTGATCCTTTCAATTTCTCTGTCAAAGATAACTTACGAAGTTGTTCCAACTTATTCTTTTGATTGACACTAACCCTAGACTCCTCTCCCTTGAGAAATAGCTCAAGACTTTTCTACTCGAGCTCCATCCTATAACTATTTCCATTACACCCCACCAAATCACGTTCGAGTGGAACAAAGAAAAAGATGTCGAGTTAAGAGCATCCTTTATTAGAGAATGATGGATATAAGAATCCACAACAGATCATGTCCTTCAAGTCGCACGTTGCTTTCTACCACATCGTTTCAAACGAAGTTTTACCATAACATTCCTCGAATTTAGAACTGGTCTGCGGTTGATTCAATTATCGAATCATGAATAGTCATTGGTTCAGTTAAAACAGTTGTTACATAAATTAGATATGTAATATATCTTAAGTTTTTTTAATAATAATATTAGTTTTTTATAATTTTTGTATTTCTTAATTAATATTTTTTATACAAATTACAAAAATTAAAATTTACAATAAGACGACATCTCTAAGAGATAAGCTAAGAGAGATAAATCCATCTTTATTTTCAAACTCAACCTTTAAATAAAATATATATATTTTCTTAATTAAAAAAAAAAAAAGAAAAAAAAAATAGTCTAGTAAAAATAGAATTTTTTTTAGGAGAATGAACAAAAAAGAACTAACTTACTTCTCTAATGATATATGAATATTTCGATATTATATATTCTATATCATATATAGGGGCTGGGCTGGATATATGAGAGGTAAAGGTACAACTTTGTTATAATTAAAATTCATGTAATCTATAACCCCCTGCTTGCCTAGATACCCAACAGATTCACCTGTATTAGGGTATCATTGGAGCACTTATCATTATGAATTTGTGAAATCTGTGAAAAATATATAATTTTTTTTATTCTAATCATTAGCCAAAAGAGGAAAACTCTAGCCAATCTTACACTTTAGATACTTTATAAACATAATAAATATAAACAGAAAAGAAAAAAACGGGTTTCTTACTATTAATTAGACTCTGGGACGAAAGGATTCGAACCTCCGAATAGCGGGACCAAAACCCGATGCCTTACCACTTGGCCACGCCCCACTTCGATCTCTATTCGACACTCATAAACACTAATATTGTTGTTGATTATTCGTCAATTCCAGCCCAACTATCTAAAGAATCCATTAGATTCTGTTATTTAGTATTTTAACTCCGACACATGTAGACATAGAAAAATGAATTTATTGATCATTACCAAAAATTCTATTAAGATATTATATGAAAGTAGAATTTCTTCTATTCTCCATTGAGAATGGAAGGTTTTTTTATTGAGTGAATAAGTTCAAAAAACGAAGAATTTTTCTTTTTTTTTTTCCTTATCTATCAATAACTTAATCAAAATACAATTAAAAAAAAAATGTCTGTTATGCTTAATATCTTTAGTTTGATCTGTCTTAATTCTGCTCTTTATTCGAGCAGTTGTTTTTTTGCCAAATTACCAGAGGCCTATGCTTTTTTGAGCCCAATTGTCGATTTTATGCCAGTCATACCTCTACTTTTTTTTCTCTTAGCCTTTGTTTGGCAAGCTGCTGTAAGTTTTCGATGAGGTCTTTCATCTTATCCTATAAAAATGTCAAAATGAATGCTTTTTTCGAGAAAGAGGATTATAATACTAAACACAAGTGGGTATAAATATAAATAAATTATTGATAAGTAAGAAAATAATAGATAAGATAATAATAACTTAAATTTTTATTTAGTATTTCTATTACAATTACAAAAAAAAGTCGATTTTGATATTTTCAAAAACGACTTTAGGTGTCAAACCAAATATCAAATTATAAGATATGCGGTATAAAAATAGAGAATCTATTCTCTTTTTCAAAAAAAAAAAAAAGATCTTGGAGATTTGTAATGCTTACTCTCAAACTCTTTGTTTACACAGTAGTGATATTCTTTGTTTCTCTCTTTATTTTTGGATTCCTATCTAATGATCCAGGGCGTAATCCCGGCCGCGAAGACTAAAAAAGGGTTTTTGCTTGATTTTTCATCTCTCTTTTTTTTTTATAATTTAAGATTTTTAAAAATTAAACTGAAAATATATTATACAAAATGTCGAATTCTAATTAAAAAGAAATTAGAAAGAAAAAAATATAAAAATAGATTATTATTATATAAAATATATAAATAAATATATTATATAAAGAATATTAAGATTAAGCTTTAATCCTCATGTAAATGGAACACGGAAAGAGAGGGATTCGAACCCTCGGTACGAATAACTCGTACAACGGATTAGCAATCCGACGCTTTCGTCCACTCAGCCATCTTTCCCCCTTGAAAATAAAATATTCAAATACAAATATTAAAAAAAAAAAAAAGAAATTAGAAAAGTTTTTATTTCTTTATATGTCAAAAAATATGTAATGTAATAAAGTCGAATCAAGAATTAATAATCAAAAATTTTAGAAAAAAAATTGGATATAATTATCTAGATAATTATATATAGTATATATATAGCATAACAATAACAATAACATTTATATATATATAATTCTATAATATTAACATATATAATATTAACATATAACAATTAACAATAATATATGTGTACAAAATAGACAAGTTGTTATTGTGTCATACAACAGTACAACAGCAAGTACAAGTTTTAGACTAAATTCCAATCAGTTGGATAAAGAAAAAAAACGATTCCATTTTAATATATATAAAAAAGACTTAATATACAATACAATATAAAAGAAATTATTAAAAAAAAATCGATTATATATAAAAAACAAAAGAATAAAAAATAATGCTAGAATGCATATTAATCGAAAAATAGACTATATACTATTAAATATATAAAGAACTATTAATAAAGATACTATTAAATAGATTAAAGAAAGACTTTTTCGACCGAAAAAAATGTGATTCCCGCGGCCTGGCCTGATCAGTAATTCGCCAGGCCCTTTGATTTTTAATAACATAAATTTTTAATTTATTTGGATATTTTATTTATCTGATTAGAGCGTTATCCATTTTCTTGAACCGTATCTCAAAACTAACTCCCTCAGTAAAAAACCAAACTTTTTTATTTTATTTGTGAGTTTAAAATGAAATTATTTAACTATCTTTTCAGAATCTCACTTAATCCTCCTACGAAAAAGGCCACTATTATAAATTTCATGATTCTTTTATGAGCCTATCTTGATTACATTATGTCCAGTTTCGGTGTTCGACAAAAGTGATATTTCGATACAATAATCGAACTGTAGCGGGTATAGTTTAGTGGTAAAAGTGTGATTCGTTCTATATAACCCTTTAATAGTTAAGGGGTCTACCGGTTTGATTACTATTCCGATCATAAACTTTATTTCTAAAAAGGAATTAATTCCTTACCTTCAATAAAAAATTGGAAGAGAATTATACATTCTCGTGATTTGTATCCAAAGGTCAATTAATTAAAAATTGAAATTTTGGATTATGAAATTATGAAACATGAATTTTTTGTAATTGGACGACTATTTCCAATTAAATGAGTATAAGTAAGAAATCCATGGGTAAAGATATAAAAAAGGGTTTCTAATCGTAACTAAATCTTCATATTCTTTTTTTTTAAGAAAGCGAGATAAACTGGCTATTAAATGATAACTTTAGTTTACTAGAGGCTTCAATCAACATATTTTTTTTAGCTCGGCGGAAACAAAAAACTTTTCCTTAGGATTCTTTCAACTAGAAATAAAGAACGAAGTAACTAGAAAGATTGTTTGAATCTCCTCTTCTAGAAGGATAATCTAGAAAGCAAGTTGTTTCGAATTGAATGCATTCATACAAAAAGCTAACATAGATTTTATGGGTGAAATTTTTATCTGGGAATTTACCCATTTTCCATAAAGGAGCCGAATGAAATCAAAGTTTCATGTTCGGTTTTGAATTAGAGACGTTAAAAATGAAAAACCAGCGTCGACTATAACCCCTAGCCTTCCAAGCTAACGATGCGGGTTCGATTCCCGCTACCCGCTCTAGTCTATAAAAATTAATGCATCATTATTATATTAAGTTGAATATGCAATTAAAAAAAGGGTATTATCTCATATACAATCCGATTTCTTTTTCAGAACACTAAATATGAGAATCCGAGAATCAAAGTCAAAAACGCGAAAAAATCGGAATGAAATGAAAAGCGTCCATTGTCTAATGGATAGGACAGAGGTCTTCTAAACCTTTGGTATAGGTTCAAATCCTATTGGACGCAATTTATTTCCATATGTTTTTTTAGATAGATATCTTATAGCAAGAAAGGTCTTTTTTTCATATATATAAACTTATTTATTTAATATATAAATATAAATAAGTTTAAGAGGGATCCATTTCTTTATGCTTGTTCCTGAAGTAGAAA